CGTTGACATAAGAGATGTCATTTATAGTCTATCTCTTTCTATATATGGAAAGTTAAGAAATCATCATATAATAATCGAGAAATTGAAATAGAAAAGAAAAAAGGGAGGTTTGTGATGATTTTAAAATCTTTTCTACTAGGTAATCTATTATCCTTATGCATGAAGATAATAAATTCGGTCGTTGTGGTCGGACTCTATTATGGATTTCTGACCACATTTTCCATAGGGCCCTCTTATCTCTTCCTTCTCCGAGCTCGGGTTATGGAAGAAGGAACCGAGAAGGAGATATCAGCAACAACGGGTTTTATTACGGGGCAGCTCATGATGTTCATATCGATCTATTATGCGCCTCTGCATCTAGCATTGGGTAGACCTCATACAATAACTGTCCTAGTTCTACCGTATCTTTTGTTTCATTTCTTCTGGAACAATCACAAAAACTTTTTTGATTATGGATCTACTACCAGAAATTCCATGCGTAATCTCAGCATTCAATGTGTATTCCTGAATAATCTCATTTTGCAATTATTCAACCATTTCATTTTACCAAGTTCAACGTTAGCCAGATTAGTCAACATTTATATGTTTCGATGCAACAACAAGATGTTATTTGTAACAAGTAGTTTTGTTGGTTGGTTAATTGGTCACATTTTATTCATGAAATGGGTTGGATTGGTATTATTCTGGATACGGCAAAATCATTCGATTCGATCTAAAGAAATATTGTGGATAAATAAAAAAAAATGGATACATAAGAAAAATACAAGAATAGATAAGACGAGATTCGCCCACCTCCCATATATTTAATTCCTTCGCCTATAAAGAAACTAACAACACCAATCCCATTTATCATTCCATCAATTATATGTCTATCAAAAAACTGAACTAGTTTAGCTAATTCTCTTACATTACCAGTAAAAATGTTAGTATAAAAAATATCTATATAACCACGATTATATGACCAGTTATATATCACATTTTTTATTAGGTCCAAGAAAATTATCTTGTGGCTCTTCTTCACAAATGAATTGACTAAGCTCAAATTTTGTAAAGATGAATAAACAGATCCATATAAAAGGGATGCTATAAATAATCCAAAAAAGGTTATACTTACTGAAAAAACGGCATTTTTCAAAAAATCATAAAAATCCGAAGACTCATTTTGATGGAAAAAATTTGTAGATGGAGTTAACCACTTTGACAATAGATCAGAATCTATTCTACCAAAATGAATTCCGATTGATCCAATGAATAAAGTAAATAATACCAATATAAGCATGGGAAACAACATAGTATTGTCCGACTCGTGAGGATAGGTGTAAGTATGTTTATTTCTAAAGTAAGTACTAAAGTATCGTACTCTATTTTGAAAATTAGTTTCAATTCGATATGTATTTTTTGAAAAAAAAGAAACCTTAGTATTCATTGTTGAAAACAGTAAATTTTTATTTATTTCTTTGGGTACTTCTTTTCCCCATAAAGATATTGAATAGAAAGAACTATTTTTAGCGCTACTGTAATTTTGAAAATGAATACGCAAATGTCCATCAAAGGTAAGTAAATACATTCGAAACATATAAAATGCAGTAAATCCTACTGTAAATGAAGCGATTATTGCGAAAATTGGTGAATACAACCAACTATCATTAAGAATTTCGTCTTTCGACCAAAAACAAGCAAGAGGTGGAATACCACAAAGAGAAAATGTACCTAATATAAAAGTAATTCTTGTAATCGGAATATATTTTGTTAACCCCCCCATAAGAACCATATTTTGACTTTTATCTGGTGAAAATCCAACAATGGATTCCATTGAATGAATAATGGATCCAGATCCTAAAAACAATAAAGCTTTCGAATAGGCATGAGTGATCAAATGGAATAAAGCAGCCCTATAAGAACCTATACCTAGAGCTAACATAATATAACCCAATTGAGACATGGTAGAATAAGCTAAACTTCTTTTAATATCTCTTTGAGCAAAAGCCAAAGTAGCTCCTAATAGTACTGTTATTACACCTATTAAGGAAATAAGATTCATTATGTAAGGTATGACTATGAAAAGAGGAAGAAGTCTAGCTATAAGAAAAATTCCTGCTGCTACCATAGTAGCAGCATGTATAAGAGCCGAAATGGGAGTGGGTCCTTCCATAGCATCAGGTAACCATATGTGAAGGGGAAATTGTGCAGATTTAGCAACTGCGCCGAGGAATAAAAAAGAAGCACAAAGAATAACAAATAAAAAATCTACTCCATTATTATGAATTAAATTAGTAACTATTTCGAACAAATCCCGAAATTGGAAACTACCCGTTATCCAATAAAATCCTAAAATTCCTAATAATAAACCAAAATCCCCTATACGATTGGTTACAAAAGCTTTTTGGCAAGCACTTGCTGCAATTGGTCGTGTGAACCAAAAACCTATTAATAAATAGGAACACATTCCTACAAGTTCCCAAAAAATATAAATTTGTATCAAATTAGAACTAGTAACTAATCCCAACATAGAAGTATTGAAAAAACTCATATAAGAAAAAAATCTCAAATATCCTTGATCATGAGACATATAATTATCACTATAAATAAGAACCATGATTCCAACAGTAGTAATTAATATTGACATAATAGAAGTAAGCGGATCAATCAAGTGTCCGAACTCTAAAGAAAAATCATTATTGACAGTCCAAGACCATAGATATTGATAGATAAAATTTCCGTTTATTTGCTGAATAGAAAGATTAACAGAAAACACCATAGCTATAGTTAGCATCAAAACACTCGGAAAAGCCCACATACGTCGAATATTTTTTGTTGCTGCAGGAATAAGCAGAAGTCCAAATCCTATTAACATAGTAATAGGAAATGGAAGAAAAGGTATTATCCATGCATATTTATATGTATGTTCCATAAAAAAACACAAATTTTTGTTTTTTTCTTATAATTGTTTCCGATTCACCAATTTTTATTGTTTTCTTCAAAAGCAATAAAAAATTTAACAAAAAAAGATATGAAACCTTAAATATTCTTATTTTACATTTTTCTTACTTTTTCAGATATTTAAAAAAATTGAAAAAGTTATAATTTTTTGCTTAAATGCTTTGCTCAAATAGCTCGATATAGAGTCATTTTTGAGTTATTCATTTTAGTTCAAAAAAAATGAGAATATGATATTTTAAAAAATAACTATACTAGAATTCTATTCTAGTAATATGTAACCATATCATATACTATAGTAAGCAAAGTAAAAGTAAGCAAAGTAAACAAAAATAACTATACCAATACCAGTAGAATATGGATATATAGTATGCATTAATAAATCAACTAATTCTTATAGTAAATTTTTTTTGTAATAATTACCTAATTTATATTTTTTGTAGAATTGATTGATTGGCTTTAAATCAAATAAGATAAGAAAATATCAGAAATCTTATAAAACCCCTTACTTCTTATATTCTAGAACTGAAATAAAAAAAACTTAAAATGAAAGTTCCTTTTCTTAGCTAACGGAATGTCTTGTTTAACATATTAACTACTAGAAAATTCCTTTTACAATTTTACTTTCTTTTCTTCTATTTTTTCCTAGTTTATTATATATGTAACACACATGTATATATATAAAATGTAACACACATGTATATATATAAACAATATATTTTGATTATTTATATTACAAAAAAAAAGATTATCGACGGAATGAAATATAATATAAAAAATGACTAAGACTAAAAAAAAACAATCCATATTGAGCAATACATGTCTTTCACATACAACAATAAAAAGGAATAACTATTTTTTTTATGGCAGTTCCAAAAAAACGTACCTCTATATCAAAAAAACGTATTCGTAGAAATATTTGGAAGAAAAGGGGAAATTTAGTTGCAATAAAAGCCTTTTCTTTAGCAAAGTCCGTTTCTACGGGAAATTCAAAAAGTTTTTTTGTGCGGCAAACAAATAAGAAAATCTTGGAATAATGTGAATTCCGTGATTTAAAGAACTTTTCTATATTTAGAATATGCAAAATTTGCATTAACTTATGTATTGACCTCCTCAAGATTAGTTAGAACTAGCTGCTATTTTATGTCGAATACTAACTTATCTGTCTACTAGTTTGGTTCTAAGTATTATTTTATTTCTTTTCCCAGTAGAAAAATATTTTTTTCCATTAGGAAAAGAAATAAAATGCAATTATGATGAATATTAAAACTATTTTGTTTTATTATATGTCTATCTGAAGATCAAATTAAATTGGTTTCGTTTACTAAATATTATCTTATATTTAAATTATGTACATAACAAACAACAAAGAGTATATAWWYAAAWTATGTACATAACAAACAACAAAGAGTATATAAACAAAATATATATATATATTAATTTATATAATTAATTAACATTATATATATTTTCTATATTTATATAATTAGAATAATTAATGAAATTACATTAAGTACATTAAAAAGTAGACTAAAAACAAGATTTTTCGAAAAAGAGTCCTTTAATTTCTAATTTCATTTATTAAATTTAGTAATTTCATATTAAATTTAGTAATTACATTTTGATATGTATAAAATCCTATTTATTGAATTTATATTTATTTGAATAAAAAAAAATATCTTTCTAAGTTTTATAAGTGTTAAGTGTTATTAACAATTTAAAGAATACTTTAGTTTAAATTAAACAAAAGAGTTGAAAGGAACCCTTATTCATCTATTCTAATGTTTCCTAAAGTATAACTATATCGGATTCTAGAATCTACATCTAGACGATTCAACATGAATTGACTATTATTATTTCAAGTAAGCCGCTATGGTGAAATTGGTAGACACGCTGCTCTTAGGAAGCAGTGCTAGAGCATCTCGGTTCGAGTCCGAGTGGCGGCATACTCTAAAAGAGATAGAATAGATCTTATCTTATAATGTATTTAATTCCCGATTTCAATTCTGTAATGAGACCCCTTTTATGTATGATATTTGCGACTTTAGAACATATATTAACTCATCTCTCTTTTTCGATCGTTTCAATTGTGATTGCGATTCATTTGATGAATCTATTAGTTCACGAAATCATCGGATTACGCCATTCGTCGGAAAAGGGAATGTTAGCTACTTTTTTCTCTCTAACAGGATTATTAGTTATTCGTTGGATTTCTTCGAGACATTTTCCATTAAGTAATTTATACGAGTCATTGATCTTCCTTTCATGGAGTTTTTCCATTATTCATATGGTTTCCAAGCTATGGAATCATAAAAATGATTTAAGCACAATAACCGCGCCAAGTGCTATTTTTACTCAAGGTTTCGCTACATCTGGTCTTTCAAGTAAAATGCATCAATCAGCAATATTAGTACCTGCTCTACAATCTCAGTGGTTAATGATGCATGTAAGTATGATGTTATTGAGCTATGCGGCTCTTTTATGTGGTTCATTATTATCAGTCGCTTTTTTAGTCATTACATTTCGAAAAAACATCGATATTTTTTTTAGAAGCAAAAATTTATTAATATTAATTAAGTCATTTTTCTTTGGGAAGATCGAATACTTGAACGAAAAAAGAAGTGCTTTTAACAACACTTCTTTTCTTTCATTTCCAAATTATTATAAATATCAATTAATTCGGCGTTTGGATTATTGGAGTTATCGTGTTATTAGTTTAGGGTTTACCTTTTTAACCATAGGTATTCTTTCTGGAGCGGTATGGGCTAACGAAGCATGGGGGTCTTATTGGAATTGGGACCCCAAGGAAACTTGGGCATTTATTACTTGGACCATATTCGCGATTTATTTACATACTAGAACAAATCAAAGTTTGCACGGTACGAATTCGGCACTTGTAGCTTCTATAGGATTTCTTATAATTTGGATATGCTATTTTGGGATCAATCTATTAGGAATAGGTCTACATAGTTATGGTTCATTCACATAAAATCTAATGGAATTTCTGCAATTCCATGCGGAATAAGTAAGACGTATATAACGAAAATTTGTGCGAGTTTTTAAGAACTGTTTGAATTAAGATTCAAACGGTTCTCAAAAACTTGGGATACATCTTTCTAATTCACTTTTTTATTATTATTATTTTTCGTTGTACAGTGAATAGTTTTAAAAATCTTAAAATTGAAAATTATAAGACTTTCTATCTCATTAAGAAAAAAAATTATCTATGAAAATAATTAGATAGGATAGCTTGTATCTTGTCAACTGATAAAGAAAGAACGAAATCGGGATAAATACCAATTCCTATTACGGGTAAAAAGATACAGATCGAAACAAATAGTTCTCGTGGTCCAGAATCCACGAAATTTGAGTTTGGAACATTGAAAAAATTGTATCCATAGAACATCTGACGTAACATAGATAACAAATAAATAGGAGTTAATATCATTCCAATTGCCATTACAAGGGTAATTACTATTTTTGGCATTAAAAGATATTTTGGACTGGTAATTAGTCCCAAAAATACTACTAATTCCGCAACAAAACCACTCATTCCCGGCAATGCAAGAGAAGCCATTGAGAAACTACTAAACATGGTAAATATTTTTGGCATTGGAATGGATATCCCCCCCATTTCGTCGAGATAAACAAGACGTATTCTATCACAACTCATTCCTACCAAGAAAAAAAGTGCAGCACCAATAAATCCATGAGAGAGTATTTGTAAAACGGCTCCGTTGAGTCCCATGTCGGTTATAGAACTAATTCCTATAATTGTGAAACCCATGTGCGATACAGAAGAATAGGCTATTCTTTTTTTTTGATTGCGTTGACCAAGCGAGGTTGAAGCTGCATAAATTATTTGGATTGCCCCTACTATCATCAACCAGGGAGAAAATATAGAGTGAGCATGTGGTAATAATTCCATATTGATACGAATCAATCCATATGCTCCCATTTTTAATAAGATTCCCGCTAGAAGCATACATGTACTGTAATGTGCTTCTCCATGGGTATCCGGTAGCCATGTATGTAGGGGTATAATCGGCGATTTGACAGCATAAGCAATAAGGAAGCCCAAATATAATATTATTTCTAATGTCACAGGATATGACTGATTAGCTAATCTGTCAAAATCCAATGTCGGTTCATTGGAACCATATAAACCCATACTTAGAACTCCTATTAAGAGAAAAATGGAACCCCCCGCAGTGTACAAAATAAACTTTGTAGCCGAGTACAAACGTTTCTTTCCTCCCCACATAGATAAAAGTAAGTAAACAGGAATTAATTCTAACTCCCACATGATAAAAAAAAGTAAAAGATCTCTAGAAGAAAATAATCCTATTTGACCGCTGTACATTGCTAACATCAGGAAATAGAACAATCGCGAATTTCGAGTAACAGGCCAAGCTGCTAAAGTAGCTAAAGTAGTGATAAATCCTGTTAGTAAAATGGGTCCTATAGAAAGTCCGTCGATTCCCAGTCTCCAGTGAAAATTGAAAACATTTATCCATTTAGCATCCTCTTCTAATTGAATTAATGGATCGTCCAATTGGAAATGATAACAGAACACATAGGTTGTTATAAGGAGTTCTAATAAACAAATACATATAGTATACCACCGAAATACCTTATTTCCCCTATGGGGTAGAAAGAAAATTGAGGAACCCGCGAATATTGGCAAAACTACAAGTATTGTTAACCAAGGGAAATAACTCGTGATAAAGACAAGATATGTTTTGACCAAAAAGCCCGTGCTCAAAAGAATATATTTTTTTGAGTACGGGCTTTTGTCGGTAAAAAGGAATCAAATGATTCAAGTGGAATTTATTATAACGTATCAATAAGATAGACCCATGCTGCGAGTTGTTTCATGCCATAAATAAACACGGACACTCAAAAAATCTGTTGGACAGGCGGATTCACATCTTTTACAACCTACACAGTCTTCGGTTCTTGGCGCGGAAGCAATTTGCTTAGCTTTACATCCGTCCCAAGGTATCATTTCCAATACATCTGTGGGGCAGGCTCGTACACATTGAGTGCACCCTATACATGTATCATAAATTTTTACTGAATGTGACATTGGGTCTATAAATTCCAGTTTTGAACATAAAAAATTTTCGATCTGGTAAAGTAAAAAACGAATTCTAAATTAGAAAATTATAAATTTTTTATATATTTATATTTTCTTTATGTATAGAAACCAGATGAATCAATGATTTATCAAAAAAAATCTTAAGAATCAAAATTTTTATAAATCTGTTCATGAGAAGGGACCAAGAGACTTTGATTTATCTTTCAATAACTATGATCATATGAGTCGCATGAATCACACGTGCGACTTCACGTTGGCTAAGAGATCGTCAATATTTCAATATATTATAGTACTATATTGAAATATTACTATACATATTAGTATTATTTGTAAATAAATAAAAAAAAAATACTGAAATGATATTTTATAGAACATTTTTTTTATAATTTCTATATCTATAATTTCTATATATATTATATATTTATATAGTTATGGCTAATTCTTCAACAAACTTGATTGATTAATACGGGTTGATTTTCTGTTACGATAGATCGACGAAACAATAGCTAGCCCAATAGCAGCTTCCCCTGCTGCAATGGCTATAATAAAGATTGAGAAAATCTCTCCTTTTAATTGGCGACTATCAAATATATCAGAAAATAGTACGAGATTAATATTAACCGAATTAAGTATAAGTTCAAGACACATAAGTGCTCTAACCATGTTTCGACTTGTGATCAATCCATAGATACCGATCGAAAATAAATAGACACTCAAAAAAAGTACATGTTCGAACATCATTGACTAACTCCTAATCAACCTCGATTCGTTTCAATATGAACAAAAATTCAACCAAGTTGATTGACTAGAATCGAGCAATTACAGAAAAAAGGGAATATTGACAGTAGATTAAACTAAAAATTTTTTTAATTCTAACTAAACTATTTATTATTGACGGGCCATAGTAATTGCGCCTATCAAAGAAACTAAAAGAATTATCGAAATGAGTTCAAACGGAAGATAAAAATCTGTTGATAAATGAATTCCAATTTGTTGAACGTTGCTTATAAAGTCTTGCTCTATAATCTGATTTGATTTTGTAGTCCAAATAATTCCGTACCATGACGTATCTGCGATAGTAGTAATTAGTGAAAAAAGAATACTTATACAAACCAGTGAAGTGACTCCATCTCCAATAGTCCAAAAATAGGAGTCGTTGGAATATTCTGAACCATTCACGAACATAACAGCAAATATGATTAAGACATTTATGGCTCCTACATAAATAAGAAGTTGGGCGGCAGCTACAAAATAGGAGTTTGATGAAATATAGAATAAAGATATACAAACAAGAACCGATCCTAACGAAAAGGCGGAATAAATTGGATTAGTAAACAATACTACTCCTAGACCTCCTAATATAAGAAATGATCCCAGAAATACTACAAGTATATCATGTATTGGTCCAGGTAAATCCATTATTATAAGAGAAAAATAAGTCAAAATATTTCATGACCTTACTAAATAGTCCAGGAAAGAGGGGGGGTGTTCCCCTTAAATTTTTTTCTTATATATGTTATATATGATGAGTTTCTAATGAATTAAATCTTAATATGGATATGGATGGATTACTGTGGATATAGATAAAGTTATTAAAATCATTAAGAAAGCACATATTCGCAGTTTAAATCAAAGAGTGATTCTCAACAATTAATGGTTAATAAGTTTATTAGTTTCTGACAAAAAAGGGTGACTTGTTTCCCTTTATCTTTATATAAAAAATATTATATTAGTAATCAGTAATCGTTCTTGAATCAAGGGGTTTATCTTTATCCATTTTGATTTGACTGGAATTCATAACTGTTTGAATTGTGTAATCTCCAATTACTGACATTGGTAACCGACCTAATGCAATTTGATTATAATTTAATTCGTGACGATCATAAGTTGAAAGTTCATATTCTTCAGTCATCGATAAACAGTTTGTTGGACAATACTCGACACAATTACCACAAAATATACAGACTCCAAAATCAATACTATAATTAAGCAATTGTTTCTTTTTAATCTCTCTTTTAAACCTCCAATCAACAACGGGTAGATCTATGGGACATACACGAACACATACCTCACAAGCAATACATTTATCGAATTCAAAGTGAATTCGACCGCGGAAACGTTCTGATGTGATCGATTTTTCATAAGGATATTGAATAGTTACAGGTAAACGATTTGTATGGGATAGGGTAATTATGAAACTTTGACCAATGTACCTTGCAGCTCGTATTGTTTGTTGACCATAATTTATGAACCCGGTCACCATAGGGAACATATTGTGGATCTCCGTGAATAATTTGATGTTTCTTTCTCTTGTTTAAGATCAGTTATGAATGGAGAATATCGTTATCTTATTCTATTCTTTATAGGTAAATAAGTTGGGAAGAAGTTGTCAATAATAGATTACCCAGAGAAATAGGTAAAAGAAATTTCCATCCAAAATTTAAAAGTTGGTCCATTCTCAGCCTAGGTAAAGTCCATCTTGCTGTGATAGGAACGAACAAAAACAAATAAGCTTTAGCTAATGTAATAAATATACCAATTGTTATTCCAAAAACTTCTGTCATTTTATTTATTCCGAAAAGTTCAGGAATAGATATATACGGAATAGAAAAATTCCACCCGCCTAAGTAAAGAACTGTTATAAATAATGAAGAAACTAACAAATTTAGGTAAGAAGCAAGGTAAAATAGAGCGTATTTAATACCCGAATATTCTGTTTGATAACCTGCTACTAATTCCTCCTCCGCTTCTGGTAAATCAAAAGGTAATCTCTCACATTCTGCTAGAGAAGAAATTAGAAAAACAACAAACCCTATAGGCTGACGCAACATATTCCACCCCCAAAAACCATATTTTGACTGTGCCTCAACTATATCAACTGTACTTGAACTGTTAGATAATCATAGTCGATAATAACATTACTGTTCGTATCGCTATTTCAAAACCGTACATGAGACCTCAGCTTCATACGGCTCCTCTATGGTCACAAATAAATGTAAGTACTTGTTCACTATTATTGTAATTTTTAGATTCTACTTCTAAATAGAATAACACCGGGGAGTCCAAAATTAGACCAACGAAATTCCGTCTGCTAGAATAAAACTTCTGAATTGATCTTTTCCATTAAAATTCAAATTTCTCTTTATTTGGTAATAACTTAATCCTTAAATAAAATACTTGTTATATCAATAAATTAGGTTTTATCAATAACTCTAAAGAAAGAATTAGTTAGAAAGAATTGATCATTAATTCCAAATTTATGATTAAGAATTCCATGTATGTGTATAGATATGAATATGAATGGGGAAAAGAAATAAGAAATAAATATCCTGTATCGTATTTTTTTATTTCATTTTTCCCGTTCAATATTTTGCATTCTATTTCTTTGACTCCTGTCCTATTCTTCTTTCTCAGAGTAGAGGAGGTATTCTGAAAAAAAGGATTAATTCGTTTTTTATAGTCATTTCTTTAATCAGTGAATAGGAGCATACTCAAGATCGGAATCGTGGAGAAGTACTACTTGGTCATTTCTACCAACTTAAAATCCTCATTATGATTCGTTTTATCCAAAGTTTTATGCAAAAATACCCTTTTTTATATCTTACATTATCTCCATTACTAATCTTTTGTGTACCTTGGTGTTCCTAACTGTCCACAGATTTTTGATTGATCCCCGGTATGGTAATAAATACAACACAGTAGTAGAAACCCCATACAGTTGATCTTTTATACCCGCTTCAAGATATGATAATTGGTCAAAGAATCTTAATCTTGGGGTAAACAGTTTATACTGCTTATGTTTATATTCTCGTACATAGGGAATGAGATTTAATCCTCTTACTGCAAATTTATAAGCAGTTTGCTTTTACTCATCTAACTATCTAGCTTAATTCATCAACCCTAATGATAAAAAAAAATAAAATATCCATTGAATATATTCAATTTCTTTATTTTTTTTCTAGAAAAGAGGGAAAATAATAATGTTCTGTCGAATCACACGTAGAGATATTGATAACACACATAGAGTTAATGGTATTTCATAACTGATAGATTGAGCAGCAGCCCGTAGACCACCTGAAAAAGAATATTTATTATTCGACCCATATCCTGACATAAGAAGTCCAATAGGGGCAATACTTGAAATGGAGATCCATAAAAAAACGCCTATACTGAGATCGGCCAAAACAAGGCGATATCCAAAAGGAATTACTAAATAACTTAATAGAACAGATATGACTGCTATAGACGGTCCCGCACTGAACAAACGAATATCTCCTCTAGATGGAAGGATATCTTCTTTAAAAAGTAATTTGGTTCCATCTGCTATAGCTTGAAGAATTCCCAATGGACCGGCATATTCAGGCCCAATGCGTTGTTGTATTGCTGCAGATATTTCTCTTTCTAACCACACAATTACTAGTACCCCTATTGTTATTCCCAATATAAGGGCGAAAATAGGAACAAAGATCCATATGAGTCCATAGACTTCTTTTAAAGATTCCGATCTAGAAAAAGAATTGATAGTTTGTACTTCCACTTCTGTCATATCAATTATCATTTCAACGATCAACTTCTCCCATAATGATATCTATACTACCTAATATCGTCATGATATCTGCCAATTTCATTCTTTTAACTAGTTGAGGGAGAATTTGCAAATTGATAAAACCGGGTGGACGAATTTTCCATCTCCAAGGGAAAACACTACTATCTCCTATCAAAAAAATTCCTAATTCTCCTTTTGGGGCTTCTACTCTCACATAAAGTTCTTGCTTCGACAATTCAAAATTGGGTGAAAGTTTTTTAGTAATAAATCTATATTCAAAATTATTCCATTCGGAATTTTTTGCTTTATCAAAACGTCGGACTTCTAAATTCTCATAAGGTCCTCCAGGAATTCTTTCTAGAGCCTGTTGAATAATTTTTATAGATTCCTTCATTTCACCGATTCGCACTAAATAACGAGCTAGTGAATCTCCTTCTTTTTGCCATTGGACTTCCCAATCAAATTTATTGTAACATTCATAACTATCAACTTTACGAAGATCCCATTGGATTCCAGAAGCTCGTAACATTGGTCCTGATAAACCCCAATTTATTGCCTCCTCGCCACCAATAATGCCCACTCCTTCAACGCGTTTCAAAAAAATAGGATTCCGCGTAATAAGTTTTTGATATTCAACAATTCCTGTTAAAGAATAATCGCAAAAATCCAAACATTTCTCTATCCAGCCATAAGGTAGATCGGCAGCAACTCCCCCAATACGGAAATAATTATGCATCATTCGCATACCTGTGGCGGCTTCGAATAGATCATATAACAATTCCCTTTCTCTGAAAATATAGAAAAAGGGAGTCTGTGCACCGATATCTGCCATAAAAGGTCCAAGCCATAATAAATGAGAAGCTATACGACTCAGTTCTAGCATAATTATTCTAATGTAACTAGCTCTTTTAGGTACTTGAACGCTTTCTAATCGTTCTGGTGCATTTACTGTTATTGCTTCTGTGAACATAGTGGCTAAATAATCCCATCGTGTTACATAAGGCAAATATTGTATAATTGTTCGATTTTCCGCTATTTTTTCCATCCCTCTATGTAAATAACCCAATATAGGTTCACAATCAATAACATCTTCACCATCGAGAGTAACAATTAGTCGAAGAACACCATGCATTGATGGGTGGTGAGGACCCATATTAACTATCATGAGATCTTTTCTTGTAGCTGGTACAGTCATAACTTTTTTCCTTAATTTAATTCATTATTCCATGAATTTAGCAAAATGAAGTTTATCAAAATGAAAAATCTAATAACTAAATAAAAAATGCAAACCAATCTTAAACTTCAAATTAACGAGTTTTTGACTCCCGAATACCCAATTGGTTAATCAATTTCTTATAACGTACTCGATTTTTCTTTGACAAATAATCCAACAGCCGTTGACGTTTTCCCAGAATTTTTCGTAGACCCCTTTGCGATAAAAAATCTTTTTTATGTAATTTTAAATGTGAAGTAAGTCTCTGTATCTTATCAGTGAAACTAAATACTTGAAATTCAACCGATCCACAGTTTTTTTCTTTTTCTTGTCGAATAGCTGAGATGAATGCATTTTTGACCATAAAAACAAATTTTTCTATTTTTTTCTTTTACGCGGATTTTACCGATCAGGAAAAATTAAAATTTTTATTATACTTGTTATTTCCAGTTATTCGAATCTAGTACAAAAAAAATTTAATTTCTTCATTCTTCATATAGAAAGGAACGATCCATTTTTTTATTCAAGATTTTTCTATTCAGGAAAGAGAATGTTTTTTTCGATAAAAAAATATATATATAATAAATATATAGGAAATACACTATGTTATATTTATTATATATTCTTAATTTATTAAAGAATTCTGAATCGTGGATACATATGTATTCTTGATATACTGAAACGACTGCCATTATTGGTATCAAACCAATAACGATTCATACAAGCTAAATCTTCTAATCGATAATTGGGCCAAAGAAAAAGTTTTAATTTCATGAATTTATTTGTATCTGTATTAAGGTGTTTTTCCTTGTTCAAAAACTGTCCACAGTTGCTTATGTTGTTTTGATTACAAAATATTGGATTTCTACCTATAATATTCCAATTTTGAGAATTAAAACAAATGAAAATTCTCAATTCTCTACGACGTCTGGGGGATAGAATATTTTCAGGAACAAGGAAATCATAATAATTTTTGTTTTTAGTCACAAGTGTATTGCTGTGTTGTGCAACAGATTCATGAAATTTTTTTTTATCAACATATTTATTTTTTATTATGTATTTTCCATCAGTTCGGCGTTTATTCTTATCAACCAATGAAATACCTATGGTTTGATATATAATATATTTTCCATCCCTTTTCATAGATAGGCGAATTGGTTCGATAATAAATATGCCTCTTTTTACCAATTCTGTAAGAGTTAGATCTCTCTGAATCAACATTACATCTAGATGTATCTCTCCTCTTTGAGTTGAGGATATAGCTATTTCCTTTGGATCTATCAGTCTAAGTAGAAGACAATATGCCTTTATATTATTGATCATTCTTTGATTCAAGGGATCATCCCATCTTAATTGAAAAAGAAAATATTTTTTCAAGAAAAAATTGAGTTCCGCTTCTTTCTTGCTCTTAGATTGTGTTTTTTTTCTACCTTTTTTAATGTCTGCTCCTGTATAATCTGGTTCAACATCTTTTTCATCTTGTTTTCGTAAATCTGATACAAGATTTCTTTGACCTTGTTGTTCATTTTTTTTTACATTGCTCTTTTTACTTGTACTAATATTTTCATAGAAATTAAAATGAAAAATAAGTAATTTGGTAGGTATGATCCACGGTTTCATTTTATACGCATTAAAAAGTAGTACAAATTCTGGGAAAAACCAAGGTTCTAGATTTGATATGGTACGATATAATATTTCTTGATTCATTCCCATCCAATCAAAAAAATTTTTTTTTTTTAATTTTTGATAATTTAGATTTTTAGTATTTTTATGAATCTTATGCGTATTGGCCGGGGTCTCAATATCAATATTATTGATAATACAGAAATGGGGAATTTTATAATCAAAAAATTGTCTATCCATATTTTTGTTCGTATCAATGAGAAATCTTTTTTCTAGATAATTATTAATAACTATCCTTATCAATCCATAAAATGGTTCGGGTTTCAGTGTATTGAAATTATATGAAATTTTGTTGTTCTCTACTTCTTGTAATTTTAACGTTGACCCATAAATATATGAGTTCTTATTATCCTCAAAATTTATATATTTATATGATAAAAGATCATATCCGTAATGTTTTTTCAATTGGTCTTTTTCTTTTTTATATAAATCCGATTTCGTTGAGTCTTTCTTTTGAATTATACGATATTGGTTGGCCCTATTTTGCCATTTTTTCGGTACTAAATAAGACCATTTAGTCTGAGATAAATTGTATTGAGAATGACCCCTTAACCACATTTTCCATTTATTCATTCTATACTTATGCATTTTCTTATGCTTTGATTTGGACCCAAATATTCCTCGTGTTGTACAAAAATTCTTTATTATATCTGCAAGAAAAGTATAGGTGTTATGATATTGAAGTACAGATTTAAAAGGATATTTGTTAAGTAATTGATTTTTTGAGAATTTGTAAAATACATATGCTTGAGACAAAGAAGATAAGTCCCAATAAATATTAGAATTTTTATTGCTAATACTAAAATGAGTATTATAAAAAGTATTATAAAACCACTTTTTTATAGTCGAAATAAAGTTCATTGTATTTTGATTTGTCTTTTCAATTCCTTCTTGATTTGTTTTATCATTATAAATGGATTTAGTTACAATTTTGTTTGTTGATTTAAAGAAAAGTTGTGCATTGATTTTTGGAATCTTAATGATACATAGTAATATATTCATGTATATTTTTTCAATAAAAGATTTTATAAAATAATGCGATTTACGTATTAATCGGATATTTTTTCTTTTAAATATTTGCCAAATATCCTTCTGTAATTCCGATCTTTTATCATCATAAGTTAGAACCATTTTTTTCTTGTCTTGTGTGATTCCTTCTATTTGACTCTTAATTGTGATTGTCTTATTAATTGTGATTGTCTTATTAGCAAGATCCTTCATTTTTGTTTGGATGAGTGAATAATTTGCATTTATACAATTTAGGGATTGAATTGCAATGGTCGATTCGTGAAGAATCTTATTATTTATATTAGAATCTCTTCCATTTTCATTCGGTTCATATACTTTAACCCTACTCGATTTTAATATGGGTTTTACTTTTTCAAGTTCTTTTATTATTAGGTCTATAAATAGAATTATTTTGATGACCCATCTTTTTTTTTTTTTTGAAACTTTTAGAACCCCATTTCCTCTTTCTTTGAAAACTCTTATAACTTGTAAAATTTTCTTTTTAGCTTTTATCGCTTTTTTTTCGAGTTCTTTAAAAATAGGTTCAAAGAAAGAAGGTCGTTTTCGGGGAGACCCAAAAGGTAGCTCTGTTTCTCTTCCCCAAACTGTTAAAAAACAAAAATTATCTTTTTTCTCTTTTTTTCGCCCTTGCTGATCTCTATGATTAAATCGTACCTTAGATCTTTGCCAAGGTTTCAGACAAAAAGGAAATAGAATCTTTATTTGAATACCATCTCTTAACCAATTTTTGGGAAATTCCGTTTCTGATAATTGAACACCATTATAAGTACAGTTAACATGTATTTCTCCATTCCATTCCTTCAAATCCTCGTACCATTCGGGGAATTGCAATAATAACATACGACTAATATTTTTACCTATTATCAATACGGGTAATATAACATATTTTCTAAGAAAAGATTGGGTTACTAATATTAAACCTCTTATTGCTTGAATAAATATAAAGCTCTCCCAAGTTTCTGATATTGCTATTCGTTCATTTTCCTCTTTT